CACAAAGGTTCCAGAAGATGTTAATGGTAAGCAAGAAGATTGTTTACGAAGAAACAACAAGAAAAATTCATATTCTGATACATAAGAGTTATATAAGAATCGAAATAGTCTTTTATTTTCTTTTTTCAAAAGAAAAATCGATTTCATTGAAGTAATAAGACTATTCCAATTCGAATAGTAGTTGAGAAAGAATCGCAATAAATGCAAAGATGGAACATCTTGGATCCGGTATTGAAGGAGTTGAACCAAAATTTCCAAATGGATAGGATAGGGTATTTCTATATGTGATAGATAATGTAAATGCAAAAATTTGTCTTCTAAAAAGGGAAATATTGAATGAATAGATCGTAAATTCTGAAACTTTGGTGTTTCTTTTTCTTTCGGACAAGATAATTCTCGTAGCGAGAATGGGATTTCTACAACGATCGCAAACCCCTCAGATAGAATCTGAGAATAAAACTCAGAATAAAAAAAATTGTTGTAATCCAACAATCGATCTTGGGTAGGATGATTAACCGAGTTAATCCAAAAATTCTGCTGATACATTCGAATAATTAAACGTTTCACAAGTAGTGAACTAAATTTCTTGTTATTACAACTAACAATTTCCACAGGCTCGGAATCATTTAATCCATAATCATGGGCAAATGCATAAATATACTCCTGAAAGAGAAGTGGGTAGACGAAGTATTGTTGACGAGATTTCTGTTTTTCTGAATACCCTTCGAATTTTTCCATTTGTATTTCTACTTGAATCAGAAAGAGGAAGCATTTCTCGGTTTATCAAATGATGATACATAGTGCAATATGGTCAGAACAGGGTGTTGCATTTTTTAATACAAACCCTGGAAAGAAAGGGAGTCTAATCCACAGATCTTTTCCTTTTCTATCCAATTAGTTTATGTTTGTTCTAATTACAAAAGAGAACAAATCTTTTATTTTTACAGGCCAATTGCTCTTTTGACTTTGGAATACAGTCTCTTTATCAATATACTGCTTCTTTTACACATTCAATCCATAACATCCCTTTTCAATCCATAATCAAGAATAATTAGGATTTCTAAAAAAACAAAGAAAAAATCAAGGGTCCGCTCATAGGAAAACCCAACCTTTCCCCGCATCAGGCACTAATCTATTTTTAACGTCTAATTAGATCGGGGAATCATTTCAATTAAGAAGTTAAGCTCGTTGCTTTTTATTTTACCAGAATTGGAGCCAGACTCTATCCATTTATTCACTAGACCCAGAAAATCGGAATTTTTTTATTCCATTCCAAAAATCCAAAATAAGAATTTGATTTTATTACGACATGCTATTTTTTCCATTCATTACCCTTGAGGATCAGTCGTGGTCTTCTAGACTCTACCAAGAGTCTGAACGAATTTGTTGCTTCATCCAAATGTGTAAAAGATCATAGTCGCACTTAAAAGCCGAGTACTCTACCATTGAGTTAGCAACCCAGATAAAATAGGATCTTAGATACGATCGAAACCCAAAAATCAATGGAATTACACCGCACGCTCCTGTCAAAACATTGAACTAGCAAGACATCAAAAGAAAGATTTTATCCCCCATTAAAAACACTCAAATGCCAAAATGAACAGGTCCGGTTAAATTTCACTAAGGTTAAAAAAAGAGCGGCTTCAATCACGATGGCAAAATTGTCATTTTTTTAGCAATTTCTATTTAAAGAAATCAAAAAATCTTGTATGAGAGTACATGCAAGAGGGACAACCCTATCATTTGAGCGAAGTGTAGGCAGAAAAACCTAATATGGAGTGAGGATAAAGAGACCTATCTATCTACAAATTCTATTTGTTCAATAGACCTTTGTCAATGGAAATACAATGGTAAGAAAACAAATTAGATATAAAAAGTAAATAAAATAAGGGCTTATGTTGGATTGGCACGACATAAATCCAGTCAAAAATAGGACTAAGAAAGAGGCAAATTGTGTCTAAATAATTAGACAACGAGGGATACTAGTGATCCCTCTCCTACTTTTTTATTCATTTAGTTCTTCAATTAACTCAAAGTTCCTTCTTTTTCTTTAAAGAATTCTGCCTTCCTTAAAATATCATAAACAGTTCTTGTAGGTTGAGCACCCTTTTCAAGGAAATAGAGAATAGCTGGAACATTTAAACAAGTTTGATTCTTTATCGGATCATAAAAACCCACTTTTCGAAGATCTCTTCCTTCTCTTCGAGATCGAACATCAATTGCAACGATTCGATAGACAGCTTATTGGGATAGATGTAGCTAAACAATGCCCCCCCTAGAAACGTATAGGAGGTTTTCTCCTCATACGGCTCGAGAAAATGATTCGAATTTCTGTCTATAATACAAGTAGATAGAAATTCGACTATGACTTGCATTAATTTCCTTACAGAAAAAACAAATTTCATTTATACTCATGACTCAAGTTGGCTAATTTTGACTGACAGACTTAAAAGGAAAAATCCTTCGAAATTTTTTGAGTCGTCTCTAAACTCTTTTCTTTGTCTCATCTCGAACGAATTTACTTTTATTCCTTATTCTGATCCAATTCAATTGTTGAGACAATTTTATTGTTGAGACAGTTGAAAATCGCGTTTACTTGTTCCGGAATTCTTTATCTTTGATTTGTGAAATCCTTGGGTTTAGACATTACTTCGGGAATTCCTATTCTTTTTTCTTTCAAAAGAGTAGCAACATACCCTTTTTTTCTTATTTCCTTCGATAAAGCATTTCCCTCTTCTATAGAAATCGAATATGAGCGATTGATTTTGATAGACTTTTAATTGAAAGAGTTTTTCCAATTTTCCAAAATTGGACTTTCTTCTTATTTTAACCTTTCGACTTCTATATTAAGGATAGACTGACAAAGTTGGCCTAATTTATTAGTTTTCACTAACCCTAGATTCTTTCCCTTGATAAAAAATCAATTCTGTCCTCTCGAGCTCCATCGTGTACTATTTACTTACAAACAACCCAGCGCAAATTTGGTTCGGGACGAATAGAACAGACTATGTCGAGCCAAGAGCATTTTCATTACTATGAAAAATGATGGATAGCAAAATCCACAATCGATCATGTCCTTCAAGTCGCACGTTGCTTTCTACCACATCGTTTTAAACGAAGTTTCACCATAACAAACATTCCTCAAATTTCATTGCAAAGTGGTATAGGGAATTGATCCAATATGGATGGGATCATGAATAGTCATTGGTTTAGTTTAGTTTTTTGTATACTAATTCAAACTTGCTATCTATGGAAAAATATGGATAAAAGAAATAAGTATTTATCGGGGAAGACTCCGCAAAGATCCAATTTATTTAAACCCATATTCTATCATATGAAGGAAACATAGTTCGAAAAAGACGAATAAACAAGTTTGCTTAAGACTTATTTATTATTGAATTTCCATTCTCAACAGAGGACTCGAGATGGTCAATCCTGAAATGAGAAGAGAAGGATCGATTCTTCTCCAACAAATAAACTATCAACCTCAAAAAAAAATTTAATTAATTTAATTACTATATTAGAATTAGATTAGCAATATATTTTTCCGTAACAAAAACAATTAACTATTAACTAAATAAACTATTCCAATGAAAAGATTGAAAGTTTTTTGGTAGTTATAGAATTCTCGTACTTCTTCGACTCGAATACCAAAAGAAAGAAAAAAATGAAGTAAAAAAAACACATTTCGTGTAAAGTAAAATTAAGGTCTTTGCTTTTACTTATAGCATTCTTTCTTTTACCTAAAAGAAGCAACTCCAAATCAAAAATTAGGAGAAGTATAATTTTTGGAATCCATTCTATCCAACGAACAGTTCTTACCTTATCCTTACCAGAATGGATCATTCTGGATATTTAAAGAATCACAGATCGAGATCGTTTTCGCTTAACCAAAGAAGGACCCTTTTTGCTAATAATATAATACAACAAAAATCTATCTCTATCATAAAGGGATAGGTCTCATTTTTTATACAGTGTTTTACGTATAGACCAAATTTTTCATGAAAATAAAGATATTCAATTTGACTGGACTTGACACTTGATTATGTTTTCTGAGAAAGAAAATGAATGCTTAGAAATGCATCTAATCTAAGAGTTCATAAGAGATAATTATTCTCTCTAATAAACTTTCTTTTGTCTCGTGCGGGGTACAATACGATTTCATCTTTCGTTTCATCAGAAAAATCTGGGACGGAAGGATTCGAACCTCCGAGTAACGGGACCAAAACCCGCTGCCTTACCACTTGGCCACGCCCCATTTCGGGTTTTATCCGACACTAATAAACACTATTATGTTTATTTGTTTTGTTATTCGTCAATCCCACTTCAATTACATAAAAAATGAGGGATACTCTCTTGCTAGGATTCTAGACATGCGGATAATATAGAATCCAAAAAATGCATTGATCATTACATGGAATTCTATTAAGATATTATATGAAAGTCGAATTTCTTCCATTCTCATTTGAGAGTGCGAATACAAGGAGGTATTTTGCGTTTGGGAAAGTCCGAAGAAAAAAGGATTTTGAATCCGCCTTTTCCTTTTTCCCTTAGAAAAATAACTCAATCAAAATCCAATTATCTACTCTACAAGAACGAAATGCTTGTTATGCCTAATATACTTAGTTTAACCTGTATCTGTTTTAATTCTGTTCTTTATCCGACTAGTTTTTTCTTCGCCAAATTGCCCGAAGCTTATGCCATTTTCAACCCAATCGTGGATGTTATGCCTGTCATACCTGTACTCTTTTTTCTATTAGCCTTTGTTTGGCAAGCTGCTGTAAGTTTTCGATGAAATCTTTACTACTCTGTCTGCCAAATTGAATGATGTATTCATTCCAAAAAAATTCTAAAAATGGATAAAAGCCGAGAAGTCTTATCTTATATTATGAACCTTCGATTCTAAAATTCAAATTCTTCTACATTGAATGTATAGCTGCAGCAATAAATTTGGATCAGCCTTTCTACCCCCTGCACCTACGTTGAGCAGGTACCTTTAGGTACCCACACAATACCTAACCTAATTTTTGATATTGATAAGAGTGCTTATTAGAAATCAATTCTTGAAAAAAATTGCAAGAATTGATTTTTGCATTTTTAGGTGTCAAAATAAACAAAACCCATCCTAATGGATCTGTGTGGTAAGGAAAAACGGGTAATCTATTCCTTAAAAAAAAAATCTTGGAGATTATGTAATGCTTACTCTCAAACTTTTTGTTTATACAGTAGTGATATTCTTTGTTTCCCTCTTTATCTTTGGATTCTTATCTAATGACCCAGGACGTAATCCTGGGCGTGAGGAGTAAAAATCCAATTTTTTTTGGAATTTTTTCTTACAAATTGGATTTGTTTCGTACATTTATCTATGAGAAAATCCGGGGGTCAGAATTCCTTCCAATTCGAAAGTCCCAAATGATCCGAGGGGGCGGAAAGAGAGGGATTCGAACCCTCGGTACAAAAAAATTGTACAACGGATTAGCAATCCGCCGCTTTAGTCCACTCAGCCATCTCTCCCCGTTCCAAATCGAAAGGTTTCCGTAATATGACAGAGGCAAGAAATAACGATTGCAAAAAATCCTTCCTTTTTCTTTCAAAAGCCCATAAAAATTATATTGCCAATTCCATTTTAGTTATATTCTTTTTTCTTAATGTTAATAAAAAAAGAAGAAAATTCTTGTTTTTTCTTTCTAAAATTCGATATTGGCTGAGAAACAATCAGATAGATTTTCTCTTCAGCGGGCATTTCCATATAGGACTTGTTATAATAAAACAAGCAGGTTATATAAAAAATAAAAAACTCTTTTTTGATTATTTATCAACAAAGCAAAAAGGATTCTTATCAAACCCACCATAAAATTGGAAAGAAATATAAAGTAAGTAGACCTGACTCCTTGAATGATGCCTCTATTCGCTATTCTGATATATAAATTCGATGTAGATGAAATTGTATAAGCGGATTTTTTGTATTTCCTTAGACTTAGACCGCGCAAGGCAAGAATTTTTCGCTATTTACGATTTCATATTCTTGTTACTAGATGTTCTATAGGAATAAGAAAAAATCGCAACTCCTTTCCGCTACACATAAAAATTTATTTCGAAAGTCAATTTTTTTTTTTCAATATCTTTCCTTTTTTTTTTTCAATATCTTTCCTTTTTTTTTTTCAGAATCCTATTTTTGTTCTTCCACCCATGCAATAGAGAGCGAGTGGGAAAAGAGGGGTTACTTTTATTTTCATTTTTCCCTTAAAGGATAGGCTTTGAAATAGGAGTCATGGAATAATGCTGAATTCAAATGTTTATTTCTATAGTATAAGAAAAACTAATCGAATCAAATTCATGGATTTACCACGACCTCGGTTGTGACCCCATAGATAAAAATGCAAAATTTCTATCTTCGAGACCATTGAAAAAGGGCATTGAACGAGAAAGAAATCGTCCACAGATAATTAAACTATCGTATGCCTTGGAAGTGATATGAGGTGCTCGGAAATGGTTGAAGTAATTGAATAGGAGGATCACTATGACTATAGCCCTTGGTAGAGTTACTAAAGAAGAAAATGATCTATTTGATATTATGGACGACTGGTTACGAAGGGACCGTTTCGTTTTTGTAGGATGGTCCGGCCTATTGCTCTTTCCTTGTGCTTATTTCGCTTTAGGGGGTTGGTTTACAGGGACAACTTTTGTAACTTCTTGGTATACCCATGGATTGGCTAGTTCCTATTTGGAAGGTTGTAATTTCTTAACCGCGGCAGTTTCCACCCCTGCCAATAGTTTAGCACACTCTTTGTTGCTACTATGGGGCCCGGAAGCGCAAGGGGATTTTACTCGTTGGTGTCAATTAGGGGGTCTGTGGACTTTTGTCGCTCTCCATGGGGCTTTTGCACTAATAGGTTTCATGTTACGTCAATTTGAACTTGCTCGGTCTGTTCAATTGCGACCTTATAATGCAATTTCATTCTCTGCTCCAATCGCTGTTTTTGTTTCCGTATTCCTTATTTATCCACTGGGGCAATCTGGTTGGTTCTTTGCGCCGAGTTTTGGCGTAGCAGCGATATTTCGATTCATCCTCTTTTTCCAAGGATTTCATAATTGGACGTTGAACCCATTTCATATGATGGGAGTTGCCGGAGTATTAGGCGCGGCTCTGCTATGCGCTATTCATGGGGCGACCGTAGAAAACACTCTATTCGAGGATGGTGATGGTGCAAATACCTTCCGCGCTTTTAACCCAACTCAAGCTGAAGAAACTTATTCAATGGTCACTGCTAACCGCTTTTGGTCCCAAATCTTTGGTGTTGCTTTTTCCAATAAACGTTGGTTACATTTCTTTATGCTATTTGTACCCGTCACCGGTTTATGGATGAGTGCTATTGGCGTAGTCGGCCTGGCTCTGAACCTACGTGCCTATGACTTCGTTTCCCAGGAAATCCGTGCAGCGGAAGATCCTGAATTTGAGACTTTCTACACCAAAAATATTCTTTTAAACGAGGGTATTCG